ATATACCCGAAACATATAAAATGCGGTAAATCCTGCTGTGAAAGAAGCTATTACTGCGAAAATTGGTGAATACAACCAGCTATCATTAAGAATGTCATCTTTGGACCAAAAACAAGCAAGAGGTGGAATACCACAAAGAGAAAGTGTACCCAATAAAAAAGTAGTTCTTGTAATTGGAACATATCTTGTTAAACCACCCATAAGAACCATATTCTGACTTTTATCTGGTGAATATCCAACAATAGGTTCCATTGAATGAATAATGGATCCGGATCCCAAAAACAATAAAGCTTTTGAATAGGCATGAGTGATCAAATGGAATAAAGCAGCTCGATAAGAACCTATACCTAGAGCTAACATAATATAACCCAATTGAGACATTGTAGAATAGGCTAAGCTTTTTTTAATGTCTCTTTGAGCAAGGGCCAAAGTAGCCCCTAATAATAGTGTTATTACACCTATTAAAGAAATGAAATTCATTATATAAGGTATGACTATGAAAAGAGGAAGAAGCCGAGCTACAAGAAAAATTCCTGCTGCTACCATAGTAGCAGCGTGTATAAGAGCCGAAATAGGAGTGGGTCCTTCCATAGCATCAGGTAACCATACGTGAAGGGGGAATTGTGCGGATTTAGCAACTGCACCGACGAATAATAAAGAAGCACACAAAGTAGCAAATAAAGAATTGACCCCATTATTCTGGATTAAGTTATTAGTTATTTCGAGCAAATCCCGAAATTCTAAACTACCTGTTATCCAATAAAAACCTAGGATTCCTAACAATAAACCAAAATCCCCAACACGATTAGTTACAAAAGCTTTTTGACAAGCACTTGCTGCAATTGGTCGTGTGAACCAAAACCCTATTAATAAATAAGAACACATTCCCACTAGTTCCCAAAAAATATAAATCTGTATCAAATTGGAACTAGTAACTAATCCCAGCATAGAAGTATTAAAAAAACTCATATAAGCAAAAAATCTCAAATATCCTTGATCGTGATACATATACTTGTCACTATAAATAAAAACCATGATTCCAACAGTAGTAATTAGTATTGACATAATAGAAGTAAGTGGATCGATCAAGTATCCAAACTCTAAAGAAAAATCATTATTGATGGTCCAAGACCATAGATATTGATAGATAAAACTTCCATTTATTTGTTGAATAGACAGATTGGCCGAAAACACCATAGCTATACTTAAGAGTAAAACACTAGGAAAAGCCCACATGCGACGAATATTTTTTGTTGCTGTCGGAATAAGTAGAAGTCCAAATCCTATTGACATAGTAACTGGAAGTGAAAGAAAAGGTATTATCCACGCATATTGATATGTATGTTCCATAAGAAAAGAAACTCTTTTTTCTTATAATTGCAAATTGTTCTCGATTCACCAATTCTTATCTTTTTTATCCTTTTATAAAGGAACAATAATAAAAGAAATCAATAAAAAAAAAAAGATAAAAAAAGTCAAATATTGGGATTCTTAATTATTCTGATTTTTTCTCAGATATTTGAAATATTCTAAAATTGACAATTGGTTGGTCAAAAAATATGACCAAATAACTATGTAAAGGTAAAGGCGATTACCTAGTAGTTATTTTAACTAAGAAAAGATTAAAGGAATATGAGATTTTTTCATAATTTTCTTACTACTTATTTATATTTAGTAGATTTTGTATTTATTAGATTTTAATATTTTTTTTTGTGATTAATAAACATATTACATATATTATAATAGTATAATAAATATATTATATAGTATACTAAATATAGTAAGGAAAAAGAGTTAGACCAAAAAAAGAGTACTTTTTTTATTCAAATATGGATCATAGTATCTATCAAATATGGATCATAGTATCTATATTCGAATAAAAAAAAATAACTAGGTTTTCTAGTTCATTTTGGGAGTGGAGTAATTACCTAACTTGTTGTGTAACTGATTGATTGGATTTCAATCCAATAAAGAAAACTTATGTTTATCGGAAATCTTATGATACTCCTTACTTCGTATATAACTGAAATAAAAAATTACTTAGGTTGCCTAAGTAATGGAATGTCTTGTTTAACAGATTAAGTACTAGTTCTAATTGGAATTTGAATTATGGACATAGCACTCTAGACTTAATCAATTTTCATTTTCCCTTATTTTATTTTCTTCCATTTTTTTTCCCTCATGTTGTCATTTATATATGTGATGTGTGATGCGCGCGCATACATATATTGATATATATATCACATATACATGTATATATAAATATATTTATATTATATATATTTGTATGTTTATTATATATATTTATATGTTAAAGTAAAAAAACAATGTATATTAAAAAGAGTATATTTTAAAAATTATCCACATACACGAAATAAGTATAGATAATAACTAAAAAGAACGATCTATTTTGAAGAATACATGTCTTTCACATACAACGATAAAAAGAGAAACCCCCTTTTTTTGAATGGCAGTTCCAAAAAAACGTACTTCTATGTCAAAAAAACGTATTCGTAGAAATATTTGGAAGAAAAAAGGATATTTAGCTGCAGTAAAAGCTTTTTCTTTAGCGAAATCGGTTTCCACCGGGCATTCTAAAAGTTTTTTTGTGCGACAAACAAATAATAAAGTCTTAGAATAATCTCAATTGATATAGCCTAAAGAACCTCCAATTTTGTAAGATGAATGTTAACTAATGTATTTTTCTGTATTGAATTTCTCAATATTAGTTAGAACTCACTGCTGTGATATATAGAATAAGAGTTTTTTGTATATTGGGTTCTAAGTATTATTTTTTCCCTATCACAATTGTACTTTTCCATTGGGAAAAGTACAATTGTGATAGAGATTGAAACTCTTTTGTTATATGCCTATCCCAAAACTTAATTGGTTTTGTAAATGGTATCATAAATTAGAAATTATATGCGCAATAAAGAATATTAATACTTTAATTTAAATATACTAAGGTATCGAAATCATTAGAAAAATAAGGAAAAAAAGACAATTCTTAGTTTTATAGCTCAACTGAGAAAAAACTATTGAGTTCCAACTGTTTGGAGAGAACTTAGTTTCTAGTACGTGAAAGTTGATTGTTAAAAAACCCACGACGATACTACCTAAGTAGGTATTTTATTGAAGATTCAAATATTTAAACTACAAACCAGTCTTTATTCATCGATTCTAATTAATGTTTCCTAAACTATATTGAATCCTTGAATCTCGACGATTCAACATGAATTGACTATTATTATTTCAAGTAAGCCGCCATGGTGAAATCGGTAGACACGCTGCTCTTAGGAAGCAGTGCTAAAGCATCTCGGTTCGAGTCCGAGTGGCGGCATCTTCTAAAAGAGATACAATAGATCCTAAAATGTATTCAATTCCCGATTCCCAATTCTGTAATGGGACCCCTTTTATGATATTTGCGACTTTAGAACATATATTAACTCATATCTCTTTTTCGATCATTTCAATTGTGATTACGATTCATTTGATGACCTTATTAGTCCACAAAATTGTAGGATTACGTGATTGGTCAGAAAAAGGGATGATAGCTACTTTTTTCTCTATAACAGGATTATTAGTTTCTCGTTGGATTTCTTCGGGACATTTTCCATTAAGTAATTTATACGAGTCATTAATCTTCCTTTCATGTAGTTTCTTCATTATTCATATGATTCCCAAGATACGTAACCTTAAAAATGATTTAAGCACAATAATTGCACCAAGTACCATTTTTACTCAAGGCTTTGCCATGTCGGGTCTTTCAACTGAAATGCATCAATCTGCAATATTAGTACCTGCTCTACAATCTCAGTGGTTAATGATGCACGTAAGTATGATGTTATTGAGCTATGCAGCTCTTTTATGCGGATCATTATTATCAGTCGCTCTTCTAGTCATTACATTTCGAAAAAACATCGATATTTTTTGTAAAAGCAATAATTTCTTAATTAAGTCATTTTTTCTTGGCTTTGGTGAGATTGAATATTTGAATGAAAAAAGAAGTGTTTTAAAAAACACTTCTTTTCCTTCATTTCGAAATTATTACAAATATCAATTAACTGAGCGTTTGGATTATTGGAGTTATCGTGTCATTAGTCTAGGGTTTACCTTTTTAACCATAGGTATTCTTTGTGGAGCAGTATGGGCTAATGAGGCATGGGGATCCTATTGGAATTGGGACCCCAAGGAAACTTGGGCATTTATTACTTGGACCATATTCGCGATTTATTTACATACTAGAACAAATATAAATTGGAAAGGTACGAATTCTGCACTTGTAGCTTCTACAGGATTTCTTATAATTTGGATATGCTATTTTGGGATCAATCTATTAGGAATAGGTCTACATAGTTATGGTTCATTCACATAAACATCTAATTGAATAAACTACATGAAGAATACATAAGATAAAAACATCATCCCATATATAACGAAAGTTTGTTTTTATGAGTTTTTGAGAACCATTTAAATTTGAATGATTCCTTGATTCAAACGGTTCTCAAAAACTCGAGATGTATCTAATTACAATTCTTATTCATTTTATTTCTTTTTTCATTATACAGTACAGCAAGCGATTTTCAAAATATGAAATTCAAAGAATTATAAGACTTTCCTTCCGTCTCATTAATGAAACACTATCTATGATAATAATTGGATAGGATAGCGTGTACCTTGTCAACTGATAACGAGAGAACGAAATCGGGATAAATACCAATACCTATTATGGGTAGAAAGATACAGATTGAAAGAAATAGTTCTCGTGGTCCAGAATCCAAAAAATTCGAGTTTGGAATATTAAATAGCTTGTATCCATAAAACATCTGACGTAACATAGATAATAAATAAATAGGAGTTAATATCATTGCAATTGCCATTACAAAAGTAATTAGCATTTTTGGCATTAAAAGATATTTTGTACTAGTAATTAGTCCAAAGAATACTACAAATTCCGCAACAAAACCACTCATTCCTGGCAATGCAAGAGAAGCCATCGAGAAGCTACTGAACATGGTAAATATTTTTGGCATTGGGATGGATATCCCTCCCATTTCTTCGAGATAAACAAGACGTGTTCTATCACAACTCGTTCCCGCCAAGAAAAAAAGTGCAGCACCAATAAATCCATGAGAGAGCATTTGTAAAATAGCTCCATTGAGTCCCATGTCGGTTATAGAACCAATTCCTATAATTGTGAAACCCATGTGAGATACAGAGGAATAGGCTATTCTCTTTTTTAAATTACGTTGACCAAGAGAAGTTGAAGCTGCATAGATTATTTGCATTGTTCCTATTATCACCAACCAGGGAGAAAATATAGAATGAGCGTGGGGTAATAATTCCATATTAATCCGAATCAATCCATATGCACCCATTTTTAATAGGATTCCTGCTAAAAGCATACATGTACTGTAATGTGCTTCTCCGTGGGTATCGGGTAACCATGTATGTAGGGGTATAATCGGCAATTTTACAGCATAAGCAATAAGGAAGCCAAAATAGAATATTATTTCCAACGACACAGGATATGATTGATTAATTAATCTTTCAAAATCTAATGTTGGTTCATTGGAACCATATAAACCCATACCTAGAACTCCTATTAAGAAAAAAATGGAACCCCCTGCAGTGTACAAAATAAACTTTGTAGCCGAGTAGAGACGCTTCTTTCCCCCCCACATGGATAAAAGTAAGTAAACAGGAATTAATTCTAACTCCCACATGATGAAAAAAAGTAAAAGGTCTCGAGAAGAAAATAATCCTATTTGACCGCTGTACATTGCTAGCATCAGGAAATAGAACAACCGCGAATTTCGAGTAACTGGCCAAGCTGCAAAAGTTGCTAAAGTAGTGATAAATCCTGTCAGTAAAATGGGTCCTATGGAAAGTCCATCGATTCCTAGTCTCCAGTGGAAATCAAAAACATCTATCCATTTAGAATCTTCCTTCAATTGCATTAATGGATCATCCAATTGGAAATGATAACAGAATGAATAAGTCGTTAGAAGGAGTTCTAACAAGCATATACATAAAGTATACCACCTAAACATCTTATTCCCTCTATGAGGGAAAAAGAAAATTGAAGAACCCGCGAATATCGGTAAAACAACAAGTATTGTTAACCAAGGAAAATAACTCGTGATAAAGACAAGATACGTTTTGATTTGACCAGAAAAGCCCGTCCTCAAAATAATATATTTTGTTGAGCATGGGCTTTTGTCGGTAAAGAGGAATCACAAATGATTCAAGTGGAGTTTTTTGTAACGTATCAATAAGATAGAGCCATGCTGCGAGTTGTTTCAGGCCCTAAATAAACACGGACACTCAAAAAATCTGTTGGGCAGGCGGATTCACATCTCTTACAACCTACACAGTCCTCGGTTCTTGGCGCGGAAGCTATTTGCTTGGCTTTACATCCGTCCCAAGGTATCATTTCCAATACATCTGTGGGGCAAGCTCGTACACATTGAGTACACCCTATACATGTATCATAAATTTTTACTGAATGTGACATTGGATCTATAAATTCCAGTTTTGAACATAAAAGATTTTCGATCTGGTCAAATCAAATTAGTAGTAAATGAATCATATATTATATATTGTAATATTGTAGACACCAGACGAAGTAATATTGTAGACACCAGACGAAGCAGTGGTTTATTAAAAACAATCAATATATTTCTAAAATCAATCTGTTTATGAGAAAAGGTCAAGAGACTTTGATTTTCGTTTCAACAATTATGATGATACGAGTTGCACATGCGAATTCAAATTAATTGGCCAACAACTTGGTCATCATTATTTCAATATAAATATAAAAATGCAATTCCATAAAAATAGTATTTAAATTCTATTAAATATTTTTATGTGTCTTTATTTAAATTATCTATGATGATTATAACTAATTATTTAACAAATTCGATTGATTAATACGAGTTGATTTTCTGTTACGATGGATCGACGAAACAATAGCAAGTCCAATAGCTGCTTCAGCAGCTGCAATGGCTATAACAAAGATTGAGAAAATGTCTCCTTTTAATTGGCGACTATCCAATATATCAGAAAATGTTACAAGATTGATATTAACCGAATTTAGTATAAGCTCAAGACACATAACCGCTCTAACCATGTTTCGACTTGTGATCAATCCATAGATACCGATAGAAAATAAATAAACACTCAAAAAAAGGACATGCTCAAACATCATTGACTAACTCCTTATCAATCTCGATTCATTTCAATATGAACAACAATTCAACCGATTCAATTGATTAGAATAGAACAATTACACAACAAAAGAAGATATTGACGGTAGATAGATTTAACTAAAAATTTCTATTTATTTATTTTGAATTTAGTTAGAATTCTAAGAATTGGGAATCATTATTAAGTTAAGTATTTTTATTGCTTATTGTCGAGCCATACTAATTGCACCTATCAAGGAAACTAAAAGAATTATAGAAATGAGTTCAAACGGAAGATAAAAATCTGTTGATAAATGAATCCCAATTTGTTGAACGTTATTTATTAGGTCCTGTTCCATAATCTGGTTTGATCTTGCAGTCCAAATAATTCCGTACCATGATGTATCTGGGATAGTAGTAATTAGTGAAAAAAGAATAGTTGTACAAACCATCGAAGTGACCCCATCTCCAATGGTCCAAAAATAGGAATTATTGGAATATTCTGAACCATTCATGAACATTACAGCAAATATGATCAAGACATTTATGGCTCCCACATAAATAAGGAGCTGTGCGGCAGCTACAAAATAGGAGTTCGATGAAATATAGAATAAGGATATACAAACAAGAACAAATCCCAACGAAAAGGCAGAATAAATTGGATTGGTAAATAATACTACCCCCAGACCCCCTAATACAAGAATTGACCCCAGAAATACAACAAGAATATCATGTATTGGTCCAGGTAAATCCATTATGTATAAAATACAAAATAAATAACTTTAACTATTTCATGACCTTACTTTAACTTTACTAAATAAATGGTCCAGGAAAGGAAAAGGGGTTACCCTATTTTTTTTTTCTTGTATATAATATTGTATATGATACATTTATAATTGAATTGAATTTGAATATGGATTAATGTAGATATAGATAAAATTATCGGGCCAATCCTACTTTATTTATATTTATCCGAAAGAAAAAAAAAGAAAAGAGTAGTTGGAATATGTAGTTGAAATTTGCTATTTCGAAATCATCACGAAAAATATATTCTCAGTTTAAATCAAACAGTGATTCTCAACAACCAATAGTTATTAGTTTTTATTTGTAGTTACTGACTACCCAAAATAAAAAGCTTGGATCCTTTATATCAAAACAAAATCTTAGTAATCAGTAATTGTTCTTGAATCAAAGGGTTTATCTTTGTCTATTTTTATTTGAGTCGAATTCATAACTGTTTGAATTGTGTAATCTCCAATTAGTGAGATTGGTAATCGACCCAAAGCAATTTGATTATAATTCAATTCGTGACGATCATAAGTAGAAAGTTCATATTCTTCAGTCATTGATAAACAATTTGTTGGACAATACTCGACACAGTTACCACAAAATATACAAACCCCAAAATCTATACTATAATTAAGTAATTGTTTCTTTTTAATATCTCTTTCAAATCTCCAATCAACAACGGGTAGATCTATCGGGCATACACGAACACATACTTCACAAGCAATACATTTATCAAATTCAAAGTGGATTCGACCCCGGAAACGCTCTGATGTGATCGATTTTTCATAAGGATATTGAATAGTTACAGGTAAACGATTTGTGTGGGATAAGGTAATTATGAAACTTTGACCAATGTACCTTGCAGCTCGTATTGTTTGTTGACCATAATTCATGAACCCAATTACCATAGGGAACATATTGTAGATATACATGAAAAAATTGATGTTTCTTTCTCTTGTTTGATAGAGATTATGAATCTAAAATAGTGTTATAATATTCTGTTATTTATAATGAAACAAGTTGGGAAGAAGTTGTTAATAACAGATTACCTAGAGAAATAGGTAAAAGAAATTTCCATCCAAGATTTAATAACTGGTCCATTCTCATCCTAGGTAAAGTCCATCTTGTTGTGATAGAAATGAAGAGAAACAAATAAGCTTTAATTAATGTAATAAGGATACCCATTGTCATTCCAAAAATGCCAGCGATTTTATTTATTCCGAAAAGCTCAGGAATGGATATATACGGAATAGATAAATTCCACCCACCTAAGTAAAGAACTGTTACAAATAATGAAGAAACTAATAAATTTAGGTAAGAAGCAAGATAAAATAAACCGTATTTGATACCCGAATACTCGGTTTGATAACCTGCTACTAATTCCTCCTCCGCTTCTGGTAAATCAAAGGGCAATCTCTCACATTCGGCTAGAGAAGAAATTAGAAAAACAATAAATCCTATAGGCTGACGCCACAGATTCCACCCCCAAAAACCATATTTTGACTGTGCTTCAACTATATCAACTGTACTTGAACTGTTAGATAATCATAGTCGATAATAACATCACTGTTCCCATCGCTATTTCAAAACCGTACGTGAGACCTCAGCTTCATACGGCTCCTCGATGGCCACAAAAAAAATGTAAGGACGGGTTCGGTATTATCGCCATCTTTGGGTAGATAGAATAAAGATACATCGGAAAGTCCCAAATTAGACCAATGGAATTCTGTCTGCTAGAATAATAAAAAAAAGTGCTTCCGAATTGATCTCATCCTTTACAATAAGAATTTCTCTTTGTTCGGTAATAACTTAATATTTCAATAAAATACTCCTTATATCAATCAATACAAAATAAAAAGAATTAGTCATTAGTTCATGAATCGTGATAAGAATTCGATATGTATGAATATGGATAGAGAAAAGAATAAATAAAGATCCCTTTTTTTTATTATTTATTCATTCAATTACTGCATTCCATTTCTTTTTTCCTGTTCTTCTGTCTCAGAGGAGGATACTAAAAAAAAAAATAAAGGATTAATTCGTTCTTGATAGTCATTTCTTTAACCAGTGAATAGGAGCATACTCTAGATCGGAATCGTAGGGAAGTACTACTTGATCATTTCTACCAATTTCAAGTCCTTATTATGATTCGTTTTATGAAGAAATACCTCTTTTTTGATACCTTACATTATCTCCATTACTAATCCTTTGTGTACCTTGGTGTTCCTAACCGTCCACTGACTTTTGATTGATCCCCGGTATAGTAATACATACGAGACAGTAGTATAAACTCCATACAGTTGATCTTTTGTTTGGGCCCGCTTCAAGATATGATGACTAATCAAAAAATCTTAATCTTGGGGTAAGCAGTTTACACTGCTTATGTTTACTTCAACTTTATTCTTGTACATAGGGAATGAGATTTTTTCTTCTTACTACAAATTTATAAGCTGTTTAGTTTCACTCATATAACTATCTGGTTTAACTCATCAACCCGAATGCTGAATAAAAAAAATGAAAACATCTATTCAATACATTGAACCTCTTTCTTTTTTCTTTTATTTCTAGAAGAGAGGTTCAAAGTTCATATTCCAGCGAATCACACGTAGAGATATTGATAACACACATAGAGTTAATGGTATTTCATAACTAATAGATTGAGCAGCAGCTCGTAGACCACCTAAAAAGGAATATTTATTATTCGATCCATATCCTGACATAAGAAGCCCAATAGGAGCAATACTGGAAATGGCAATCCATAAAAAAACACCTATACTGAGATCGGCTAAAACAAGACGATGCCCAAAAGGAATTACTAAATAACTTAGTAGAATTGATATAACCGCTATAGACGGTCCCACACTAAACAAACGAATATCTCCTCGAGATGGGAGGAGGTCCTCTTTAAAAAGTAGTTTAGTCCCATCCGCTATAGCTTGAAGAATTCCCAACGGGCCAGCATATTCAGGCCCAATACGTTGTTGTATCGCTGCAGATATTTCTCTTTCTAACCACACAATTACTAGTACCCCTATTGTGATTCCCAATATAAGGGTCAAAATGGGTACAATCCATATTAGTCCATACACTTCTTTTAAAAATTCCGATGTAGAAAAAGAATTGATAGTTTGTACTTCTGTCGTATCAATTATCATTTCAACGATCAACTTCTCCCATAATGATATCTATACTACCCAATATCGTCATGATATCAGCCAATTTCATTCTTTTAACTAGCTGAGGAAGAATTTGCAAATTGATAAAACCGGGCGGACGAATTTTCCATCTCCAGGGGAAAACGCTATTATCTCCTATCAAATAAATTCCCAATTCTCCTTTTGGGGCTTCCACTCTCACATAAAGTTCTTGTTTCGACAATTCCAAATTGGGTGAAGGTTTTTTACTAATAAATCTATATTCAAAATCATTCCATTCGGAATTCTTTGCTCTATCAAAGCGTCGTACTTCTAAATTTTCATAAGGTCCTCCAGGAATTCCTTCTAGAGCCTGTTGAATAATTTTTATGGATTCCTTCATTTCACCAATTCGTACTAAATAACGAGCTAATGAATCTCCCTCTTTTTGCCATTGGACTTCCCAATCGAATTCATTGTAACACTCATAATGATCAACTTTACGAAGATCCCATTGGATTCCAGAAGCTCGTAACATCGGTCCTGATAAACCCCAATTTACAGCTTCTTCTCCAACAATAATGCCCACTCCTTCAACTCGTTCCAAAAAAATGGGATTCCACGTAATAAGTTTTTGATATTCAACAACTCCTGTTAAAGAATAATCGCAGAAATCCAAACATTTATCTATCCATCCATAAGGTAGATCAGCAGCTACTCCTCCGATACGGAAATAATTATGCATCATTCGCATACCTGTGGCGGCTTCGAATAGATCATATATCAATTCTCTTTCTCTGAAAATATAGAAAAAGGGAGTCTGTGCACCGATATCCGCCATAAAAGGTCCAAGCCATAACAAATGAGAAGCTATACGGCTCAATTCCAGCATAATTACTCTGATATAGCTAGCTCTTTGAGGTACTTGAACATTTTCCAATTGTTCTGGTGCATTTACGGTTATTGCCTCTGTGAACATAGTAGCTAAATAATCCCATCGTGTTACATAAGGTAGATATTGTATAATTGTTCGATTTTCCGCTATTTTTTCCATTCCTCTGTGTAAATAGCCCAATATGGGCTCACAGTCAATAACATCTTCACCATCGAGAGTAACGATTAGTCGAAGAACACCATGCATTGATGGGTGGTGAGGCCCCATATTGACTATCATGAGATCTTTTCTTGTAACCGGTACTGTCATATCTTTTCTTCCTTAATTCATTATTCCATGAATTCCTCAAAACGAGGCTCATCAAAACGAAAAATTGAATACTACTAAAAAAAATGCAAACGATTAAATTAACGAGTTTTTGGCTCCCGAATATCCAACTGACCAATTAATTTCTTATAACGTACTCCATTTTTCTTTGACAAATAAGCCAGCAACCGTTGACGTTTTCCTAGAATTTTTCGTAGACCCCTTTGCGATAAAAAATCTTTTTTGTGCAATTTCAAATGTGAAGTAAGTCTCCGTATCTTATTGGTGAAACTGAATACTTGAAATTCAACAGAACCCTTGTTTTCTTCTTTTTCTTCTTGTGGAATAATGGAAATGAATGAATTTTTGACCATAAAAAATTTTTCTATCCTTTTTCTTTCTTTTTCATGGATTTTTCCGATCAGGAAAAATAAAAAAAAAAAGAATTATGCCAGTTATTTTAATCTAGTACACACAAAAATTTGGATTTATTCATATACTACTTCTTTATTTTATCCAAATCAAATTTGCAATTTGATTTGGATAGAAAGGGATAATATGTTTCCGCATTAACGAAAGAAAAAAATTTCTTTCTATCTAAAAGGATTCCGCTAATTTATTTATTCCTATATCCAATTGAATGGATACACCATTCAATCAGTATCATTTACCCAAATATAACATAGCCTATGCGTACATCTTTCGGCTTTCATATACCGAAAATGTCACGGAATATAGATATATATGATATAGGAAATATACTATTAAATTAAATAATTCTAAATCGTGGATACATATGTATCCTTGACATACTGAAACGACTGCCATTATTGGTATCAAACCAATAGCGATTCATACAAGTTAAATCTTCTAATCGGTAATTGGGCCAAAGAACAAATTTGTATTTAATGAATTTATTTGTATCCGTATTAAGATGCTTGTCCTCATCCAAAAATTTTCCAGAGTTTCCTATGTTGTTTTCATTGCAAAATAATGGATTTCTATTTCTATCCGTAACATTCCAATTATGGGAATTGAAACAAATTAACATTCTCAATTCTCTACGACGTCTAGGAGATATAATATTTTCAGGAACAAGGAAATCATAATAATTTGTGTCCCCATTCACAAGCATATTCCCATATCGTACAATGGGTTTATCCGAATTCCTCTTATCAATATATCTTTTTTTTATGCATTTTCTATTAGTTTGGTGTTTATTGTTCTCGACCAATGAAATACTTATAGTTTGATATATAATCAATTTTCCATCCTTTTTTATAGATAGACGAATTGGTTCGATAATTAATATTCCTTTTTTTATCAATTCTGTAAGAGCTAGATCTTTCTGAATTAGCATTACATCCAGATGCATCTCTCCTCTTTGAATCGAGGATATAGCAATTTCCTTTGGATTTATCAGTCTAAGTAAGAGACAATATACCTTGATATTATTGATCATTCTTTGGTTCAAGGAGTCATCCCATCTTAATTGAAAAAGGAAATATTTTTTCAGGAAGAAATCTAGTTCTGCTTCCTTGTTTTTCTTGGATTGTTTTTTCTTTTTACCTTTTTTAATGGTAATGTCTGATCTCGCGTAATTCTCTTCAATATCTTTTTTTTTGTTTTCTTTTCGTATATCTGATACAAGATTTACTTGGTCCTGTTGTTCATTTTTTTGTTGGTTGGAATTTTCTAATTTAAGATATTTTTTTTGATCAGATATCATCTGAAGATTTTTTTTTCTATTTATATTGATGTTTTTATTTTGACTTGTATTTTTATAAAAATACAAGTCAAAATAAAGTAATTTGATTGGTATAATCCATGGTTTAATCTTATATGCATCAAAAAGTAAGACAAATTCTGGAAAGAACCAAGATTCTAGATTTGATATGGTACGATAAACTCTTTCTTGATTCAGTCCCATCCAATTAAAAAAAATACTTTTTTGATTGGATGGGTTGATTTCTTGATGAATCGTAAGAGAAAAAATATCTTTTTTTTTCAATTTGTTGTTGATTTTTTTTTCAGTCTTAGTATTTTTATCGATTTTGGTACTGATATGTGTATTGGTCCAGGTCTCAATATCGATATTTTTTCTAAGACAAAAATGGAGAATTCTACAATCAAAATATTTTCTATCTAGATTTTTATGCGTATCAATAATATATCCTTCTTCTAGATAATCACTAATAGCTGTACTTACCAATACAAAAAATGATTCGTATTTCGGTTTATTGAAATTATATGGAATTTGGAGAACCCTGTTTACTTGTAATCTTGACCCATAAATATATAAATCCGTCTTATCCCCATAGTTCATATATTTATGTGATAAAAGATCATATCTGTAGTGTTTTTTCCATTTTTCTTTTTGATTTGTCAATGAATCCGCTGCATAGTAATTTTGTTTCACGTAATGAATTAATGGGTCTTTTTCTTTTTTATATGAATCCGATTTAATTGAGTCTTTATTTTGAATCCTATAACGTTGATTGATTCTATTTCGCCATTTTTGCGGTACTAACCGCGACCATTTGGTTTGAGATAAATTGTATTGATAATGCCCCTTTAACCAGTTTTTCCATTCAATCATTCCAGACTTATGAATTTTCTTATGTCTTGAATTGGAATCAAATATTCCTCGTGTCATACAATAATCCTTTATTTTATCCTTAATAAAAGGATAAGTCCCCTGATATTGAAGTAGAGATTTCAAGTGATACTTGTTAAGTAATTGGGTTTGTGATAATTTGTAAAATACATATGCTTGGGACAAGGAGGATAAGTCATAATACATTTTTGTACTATTACTAATATTAGTATTCGAAAACCACTTTTTTATAGTGGAAAAAGAGTTCATTGTATTTTGATCTCTTTCATCAATTCCTTCCTGATTTGCTTGATCGTTGTAAACGGATTTATTGATTATTTTTTTTGTTGATTCAAAGAAAAATTGGAAATTGATCCTGTGAATGGTAATCATACATAGCAAGATATCTATGTATATTTTTTCAATCAGAGATTTCCAAAAATGATGTGATTTACGTATTAATCGTATATTAATTCTTTGGAATATCTGCCAAATATGTTTCTGTGATTTCGATCTTTTATCATCACAAGTTAGAATTATTTTTTTCTTGTCTTTTGTGATTCGTTCTATTTGATTCCTGATTGTGATTGTTCTATCAGAAAGATCTTTCATCTTTTTTTCTATGAGTGAATAATTTGTCCAATTCATGGATTGGATTTGAATGGTTGATTTGTGAATAATCTTATTATTTATTTCGGAATCTTTTCCATTTTCAGCCGTTTCATATACTTTCGCCTTGCTCAATTCAAATAAGAATGTTGGGTTTACTTTTTGAATTTCCTTCATTATTCGTTTTAGAACTAGAAGTATTTTAATGATCCATCTTGTTTTTTCTTTTGAAACTTTTAGAAGTAGAAAGAAATTCTTTTTCACTTTTCTAACTTTTTTTTGGAGTTCTTTATAAATGGGTTCAAAAAAGGAAGGTCGTTTTCGGGGACTCCCAAAAGGGAGTTCCGCTTCCATTCCCCAAACTGTTAAAAAACAAAAATTGTCTTTTTTTCCTTTTTTTTTTATTTGATCTCTAGGATGAGATCGTATTTTAGATCTTCGCCAAGGTTTCAAACAGAAAGGAAATAGAATCTTTATCTGAATACCATCTGTTAACCAATCTTTGGGAAATTCTGTTTCTGATAATTGAATACCATTATAGGTGCATTTAACATGCATTTCTCTATTCCACTCCTTCAAATCCTCATACCATTCGGGGAATTGGAATAATAACATACGGCCAATATTTTTAGCAATTATTAATGAAGGCAATACAATGTATTTTCTAAGAAAAGATTGGGTTACTAACATCAAACCTCTTATTGCTTGAGCAAATATAATGCTATCCCAAGTTTCTGATATCTCTATACATTCATTTTCCTCTTTTTTTTCTTCGTTTTTTTTCTCTTTTTCCCTTGTCTCTTCCTCCTCAAAATCAAAATGCGAAATTTTCAATTCTGGTTCTCTCCCCACCGAATTCCTAAAAATGAGATTCATCATTTCAGAGATATAAAAAGAAGAAAAAAAAAATGTTTTGTCTATTCGATCCAAAAAAAGCGGGGAATGCACATTTGCTTGAAACATTTCCAAAATAACTGTTTTGCGTCTTTGAGCACGCATGGATCCTTTGATTATATCCCGACGAAAATCCGATTGTTGCGAGTAACGTATCAAAGCCACCTCTTCCGCTTGATCACTATTATTAGTATTATTTGTAGTTGTAATAGTATTGGTATTCTGATCGTTATCAGTATAAATTACTACGCGTTTGGCTTTTCTTGAACGAATTTCATGATCTTCCGTAGATTCTTCCTCATTTTCTTCCTCCTGTTCTTCCAAATCATCAGTTAATTTGTATGACCATTGAGGAACCCTTTTACGGATTTCTTCTATTCCAATAGATTTATTTCTAATTATTGTTTGATCATTTGGATCAGTTGTAATTACATCGAATACCCATTTTAAAGCTTTTGCTTGACTTTCTAAATCAATTCTTGTTTGCTCTCTCAATAAAGAATATTTTTTAAAATGCAAAATGGGTGCAGGCTCAAAAGGAAATTCTTTGATTGAGGTTACTGAATTACCAATATAATTCAGTAATGATTCCCTATCAAGCGGATTCTTTTGATGTTCCAATTTTCTGGAATAATTAGACTTATTAGGAAGTAGCCCATAAATCTTATTTATCCAATTGATTTCTATGGAATCTTCCGTATCTGTAGAAGTGATTAAATCATTCATGATTGTATGTGAATAGAATTTTTTTATTGTTCCACGATATGGTCCCCTCAAAAAGGGGTCATACGTTTTGGGCAAGTATTTTTGTTCATTTTCATCATTGCATAATCTGGTCCTTTTTTCGAGCATATCTAGAGCAAGAAATCCCTTTTCTTTTTCTAGAGCTTTTGTTCGACTTATTAATTCATTGTTCAAGTTGTACTTTTTTTGCTCATTGGTATAAACCCAATAATAATTCTGATCCACATGGGATAATTTTTCTGTCGTGTACAAAGACATTTTGCGTTCTATCATTTCCGAAAAAGTCGATAAACTCGGTGGATATGTAAAAGATATTATTTGTTTTCCATCACTTGGACATGTATAA